TTTATTTATTTTTTATTTAAATAAAATTTATTAAAAACGGTTAAAAATTAAAATAAATTAAAAATTTATTTTAATTATATATATATATATATTAAATATTTAATAAATTAATATATTTATTATTCCTTAAATAATTAAAAAAATTAATATTAATTATATTAATTATTTCATTATTTTAATGAATAATAATTGTTTGATACTATATTTTGTATTTAATATGAATATTATAAAGAGAAAAAAAAAAGAACTATTAAATGTTTAATAATTAATATTAAACATTTTATATAAAAATTAATTATTATATTAAATATTTAAATATAAAAAAAAAAAAAAAAAAATTCTATGTGAAAAATAATGTATATAATATAAATGTTTATAGTTTATAAAATTTATTTAATTATTTATTTTACATATAAATTTTAGTATTTAATTTATTTAAAAAATAATTTAAATTTTAATGTAGTAATTAACATTAAATTATTTAAGAAATTAAGAATTAGTAATATTGTAATTAATAACAAATTTTGTGCCAGCAGTTGCGGTTATACAAAAGTTAAGTTAAATTTTATTAGTTAATTAATTAATAAATAAATTTAATTGAAAATTTAAATTATTAGGTGAAATTTTAATTTAATAAAATATTATATTTATTTTATGATTTAATAAATTTTTTTTAAAAACTAGGATTAGATACCCTATTATTAAATTTTAAATTTTAAATACTAAAATAGTAAATAATTATTTATTGAAACTTAAATAATTTGGCGGTATTTTAGTTCATTTAGAGGAATCTGTTTAATAATTGATAATACACGAATAAATTTACTTAATTTAAAATTTTGTATATCGTTGTTAAAAAAATATTTTTAAAAAATAAATAATATTTTAAATTTAATATAATAATGTAAATCAGATCAAGATGCAGATTATAATTAAGAATATAATGGATTACAATAATTTTATTTAAATGGATAAATATTTGAAAAAATTTTTTGAAGGTGGATTTAAATGTAATTTTATTTAATTTAATATAATGATTAAAAATTAAAATATGTACATATTGCCCGTCGCTTTCATATAAATAAATTGGAATAAGTCGTAACAAAGTAGAGATACTGGAAAGTGTTTCTAGAAAGACAAATTAGAGCTTGATTAAAAGTTTTTCATTTACATTGAAAAGATATTAAAAATATTAATTAATTTGAGGGGAAAAATTAATTAATATAATAGTTAATAAAAGTAATTTTAAATTTTGGAAGTTAATAATATTTTAATTGGGGGGTTAAAGTATATTAAAAGAAAAAATATAAATATTTATAGAAAATTAGTATTGTAAAAGAATTTTGAAATATTTGAAAATAAATTTATTATTAAGTAATTTTAATTTAGTGTATCTTGTGTATCAGAGTTTATTAAATAATAATTTTAGTTTAAAAATATTCTCGAATTTAAAAGAGATAATTAATTATAAAAGTTATTGTTGTATAAATATTTTTAATAATTAATTTGAAATGAGATGTTAATCGTTTTTAAATATATCTAGTTTTTTTAGAAAAAAATTTAATTTTAAATTTATTATATTATATAATATTAATTATATTTAATAAAAATATTTAATAAATTTTATATTTTAAGGGATAAGCTTTAAATTAAATTTAATATAATAATAAAATAAATTTTATTTGAAATTTTTATGATTTATATTATTAATAAATTATAGTTTATTATAAATAATTTCATTTAAAATAAAATTTAATAGTATAATTTATTTTAGATTTATAAAAATAAATTTTTTAATGAGAAAAAAATTAATATAATGATAAAATTAGTATATAAAATAATAAATAATTATTAAAAATTAATAAAATTATTTATTAGGAATTCGGCAAATAGGAAATATAATTATAATACTCACTTGTTTATCAAAAACATGTCTTTTTGAAAATAATATAAAGTCTAATCTGCCCACTGATATTAATTAAAGGGCTGCAGTATATTGACTGTACAAAGGTAGCATAATCATTAGTCATTTAATTGATGACTTGTATGAARGATTGGATGAAATATAAACTGTCTCTTAATTAAATTATAGAATTTAATTTTTTATTTAAAAAGTTAAAATGTTTTAAAAAGACGAGAAGACCCTATAGAGTTTTATAATTATTTATATTAAAATTATTTATAAATATAAAAATTGAAATTTACTTAATTATTTTATTGGGGTGATAGAAAAATAAAATAAACTTTTTTTAAATTTAACCATAAATAAGTGAATATATGATCCAATTTTATTGATTAAAAGAAAAAATTACCTTAGGGATAACAGCGTAATTTTTTTTTTTAGTTCATATAAAAAAAAGAGTTTGCGACCTCGATGTTGGATTAAGATAAAATTTAAATGCAGAAGTTTAAAATTTTGATCTGTTCGATCATTAAAATCTTACATGATCTGAGTTCAAACCGGTGTAAGCCAGGTTGGTTTCTATCTTTTAAAATTTATAATATTTTAGTACGAAAGGATTAAATATTAAAATTAAATTTATAATTTTGAATTTTATTAAATATAATATAAAAAAATTAATTGATTTATGTATATATATATATATATATATACTATTTTGGCAGAAAAATGTAATGATTTTAGAATTCATTGATATATAATTTTAATTATATAGATAGTACATTTATTTTTTTGATATTATAATAATTATAATTGGTTTATTAATTCTAATTGTAGGTGTATTAGTTGGAGTTGCTTATTTAACTTTATTAGAACGGAAAGTTTTAGGTTATATTCAAATTCGTAAAGGTCCTAATAAGGTGGGATTAATTGGTATTTTACAACCATTTTCTGATGCTATTAAGTTATTTACAAAAGAACAAACTTATCCTAATTTTTCTAATTATTTTAGATATTATTTTTCTCCTGTAGTTAGATTTATTTTATCTTTAATAATTTGGTTGCTAATTCCTTATTATTTTAATATAATTAGATTTAATTTAGGAATTATATTTTTTTTATGTATTACTAGTATAGGGGTTTATACAGTAATAATTGCTGGATGATCTTCTAACTCTAATTATGCTTTATTAGGGGGTTTACGAGCTGTTGCTCAAACTATTTCTTATGAAGTTAGTTTATCTTTAATTTTGATATCTAGAATTATTATAATTATAGATTTTAATTTATTAAATTTTAATTATTATCAAAATTTTATTTGATTTATTATTTTAATATTTCCTTTAAGATTATGTTGAATTAGTTCTAGAATAGCTGAAACTAATCGAACTCCATTTGATTTTGCTGAGGGTGAGAGAGAATTAGTTTCAGGGTTTAATATTGAATATAGAAGTGGGGGATTTGCTTTAATCTTTTTGGCTGAGTATTCTAGAATTTTATTTATAAGAATATTATTTGTTTTAATTTATTTAGGGGGTTTTAGATTAAGTTTTATATTTTATTTAAAGTTGAGATTTATTTCTTTTTTATTTATTTGAGTTCGGGGGACATTACCTCGTTATCGATATGATAAATTAATATATTTAGCTTGAAAAAGATATTTACCTATTTCATTAAATTTTTTATTATTTTTTTTAGGGTTTAAAATTATATTAATATAATTTAATTTTTTTTAGTATAATAAATTAATAGAATATGTAAATTCTTTCTTAAGTTTTCAAAACAAATGCTTTAATCAAGCTCATTAATTTAATTAATTAATTAAATAGAATATTATCTCAATATTTATTTATAATTGGGTTAATAATAAAATAAGAAAAATATAAAATTGTTAATGTTTGTCCTGTAATAATATATGGATCTTCGACTGGACGAGCTCCAATTCATGTTAATAAAATAATAATTGTTACTATTGATCAGAATATAATTTGATTAATTGGGTAAAATTGAATTCCTTGAATTTTTTTATTGAATGTGAAAGGAAGAATGATTAAAATTAAAATAGATATTACTAAAGCAATTACTCCTCCTAATTTATTTGGAATTGATCGTAGAATTGCATATGCAAATAAAAAATATCATTCTGGTTGAATATGTACTGGTGTTACTAATGGATTAGCAGGGATAAAATTATCAGGATCTCCTAATAAATATGGATTAGTTAATGTTAATAAAGTTAATATAAATATTAAAATAATAAATCCAATTAGATCTTTAAAAGTAAAAAATGGATGAAAAGGAATTTTATCTAAATTTCTATTTAACCCTAAAGGATTATTGGATCCTGTTTGATGAAGAAATAATAAATGAATTATAGTTATTATTAAAATAATAAAAGGTAGAAGAAAATGAAAAGTATAAAAACGAGTTAGTGTTGCGTTATCTACTGCAAATCCCCCTCAAATTCAATTTACAATTTTTACACCTAATGAAGGGATAGCTGATAAAAGATTTGTAATTACAGTAGCTCCTCAAAATGATATTTGGCCTCAAGGTAAAACATAACCTATAAATGCTGTTGCTATTAATAAAAATAAAATAATTACTCCTACTATTCATGTATATTTTAAATTGAATGATTCATAATAAATTCCTCGTCCAATATGTAAATAAATACAAATAAAAAAAAATGATGCTCCATTAGCATGGAGAGTACGAATTAATCACCCATAATTTACATTTCGACAAATATAATTAACTCTATAAAATGCTAATTCAATATTAGCTGTATAATATATTGTTAAAAATAATCCTGTTACAATTTGAATAATTAAACAAATAGCTAATAAAGATCCAAAATTTCATCATGCTGAAATATTTGATGGTGAAGGTAAATCAATTAATGATCCATTAATAATTTTTAAAATTGGATGAGTTTTACGAATTATTGAAAAATTATTTATCATTATAAATTTGAACGAATAGGTCCATAAAAAATATTAGTAATTTTTACTACTGCAATTAATGTAATAAATAAATAAATAATTAATATTATTATAATTATGAAAGTTTGATTATTATATAATTTATTTAAATTAATTTTATTATCATTACTTAAAAATAAAAAGTTTAAAAAGTTATTTATATCTGAATTTATTGTTAAATTTATTCAATAAATATTATTTATAAAAATAAATTGGATAGTAAAAATTAAAATTAATATTATAATTAAGATTTTTTTTAAATTAAATTTATTATTAAATAGTTCATTTGAAGCTACTCTTGACACATAAATAAATAGAACTAATAATCCTCCTAAAAATGTAAGAAATAAAATATACGAAAATCAATAAGTTTTAATTATTATTCCTGAAATTAAACAAGTTAATAAGGTTTGAGTTAAAATTATTAATCCTATTGATAATGGATTATTTAATGATAGTATAAAAATTGAAATTATAATTATTAATGTAGAAAAAATTAATTTTGTTATTTCAAATCAAAGAATAGTTTAATGAAAATAATAATTTTGGAGATTATTGATAAAGAGATTCTTTTTCTTTGAAGTTTTTAAAGATAATAACTTAATTTTGATTTACAAGACCAATGTTTTTTTTAAACTATAAAAACTTATTTAATGATAATTATAAATATATGAATTATTTTTATTTTAATATTCATTATTGGAAATTTAATTTTTATTTCTAAACACAAACATTTATTAATTGTTTTATTAAGTTTAGAATTTATTGTTTTAAGAATTTTTTTTTTTTTTTTAATTTATATAAGTTTTATTGAAAATGATTTATATATGTTAATGTTATTTTTAGTTTTTTCTGTTTGTGAAGGTGCTTTAGGTTTATCTATTTTAGTTTCTATAATTCGTACTCATGGAAATGATTATTTTCAGAGATTAAATTTATTATAAATTTATTTAATAATTAATTTTAAAATTAAATTAAATGATAAAATTTTTAATAATAATGATTTTTATAATTCCTTTATGTTTTATAAAAAATATATTTTGAATGGTTCAAATAATATTATTTTTTATAATATTTTTATTTATAAATTTAAGAATAAATTTAAATTTATATTGTAATTTAAGATATATATATTCTTGCGATATTATATCTTATGGTTTGATTTTATTAAGAATTTGAATTTCTATTTTAATAATTATAGCTAGCGAAAATTTATATAAAATAAATTTTTATTTAAATTTTTTTTTATTTAATATTGTTTTTTTACTAATTATATTATATTTAACTTTTTCTGTAATAAATATATTTATATTTTATCTATTTTTTGAGGGTAGATTAATTCCTACATTATTATTAATTATTGGATGGGGTTATCAACCCGAGCGTATTCAAGCAGGGATATATTTATTGTTTTATACTTTATTTGTTTCTTTACCTTTATTAATTGGTATTTTTTATGTTTTTAATGAAATTAATTGTATAATAATTTATTTTTTAAAATTTATCAATTTAAATTTATATTTATTATATTTTTCTATAATTTTAGCTTTTTTAGTTAAAATACCTATATATTTTGTTCATTTATGACTTCCTAAGGCTCATGTTGAAGCTCCTGTTTCTGGGTCTATAATTCTAGCTGGAATTATACTTAAATTAGGTGGTTATGGTTTATTACGCTTAATAATTTTTTTACAACAAATTAATTTAAAGTTAAATTATATTTGAATTGTAATCAGTTTAATTGGTGGATTCTATATTAGTTTAAAATGTTTTTGTCAAGTAGATATTAAATCTTTAATTGCTTATTCTTCAGTTGCTCATATAAGAATTGTTATTAGAGGTATTATAGTTATAAATTATTGAGGGTTTATTGGATCTTATGTTTTAATAATTGGTCATGGTTTATGTTCTTCTGGAATATTTTGTTTAGCTAATATTAGTTATGAGCGTTTACATAGACGAAGACTTTATATTAATAAAGGAATAATAAATTTTATACCTTCAATAAGATTATGGTGATTTTTATTAATATCTTCAAATATAGCCGCCCCTCCTAGATTAAATTTAATAGGTGAAATTAGATTAATTAATAGTATAATAAGATGATCTTGGTTAACAATAATTATATTAATTTTAATTTCTTTTTTTAGTGCTGGGTATAGATTATATTTATATTCTTTTATTCAACATGGAAAATATTATTCTGGTATTTATAGATATTATACAGGGGTTTCTCGAGAATATTTAATATTAATTTTACATTGATTACCTTTAAATATTTTAATTATGAAAATTGATTATTTAATAATTTGATTTTATTTAAATAATTTAAATAAAAATATTGATTTGTGGTATCAAAAATATGAATAATTTCATTTTAAATTATTAATAAAAAATATTCTATTTGTTTTATTTCTTTTATTTTTTTATTTTTTATAATAATTTTAAATTTTATTTTTATAATTTTTTTTATAATAAATAATATAGTTGTTTTTTTAGAATGAGAAATTATTTCATTTAATTCAATAAGAATTGTAATATCTATTTTATTAGATTGAATATCATTATTGTTTATAATATTTGTTTTTTTAATTTCATCTGTAGTTATTTATTATAGAAAAAGATATATAAGTTCTGAATTAAATTTAATACGTTTTATTATTTTAGTTTTATTATTTGTATTTTCAATAATATTATTAATTATTAGTCCTAATATTATTAGAATTTTATTAGGTTGAGATGGTTTAGGTTTAGTTTCTTATTGTTTAGTAATTTATTATCAAAATTTAAAATCTTATAATGCTGGTATATTAACAGCTTTATCTAACCGAATTGGTGATGTTTTTATTTTAATAGTTATTTCTTGAATAATAAATTATGGAAGATGAAATTATATTTTTTATTTAGAATTTATAAATAATGATTGAGAAATAATTATGATTAGATCAATAATTATTTTAGCTGCTATAACTAAAAGTGCTCAAATTCCTTTTAGTTCTTGGTTACCTGCAGCTATAGCCGCTCCTACTCCTGTTTCTGCATTGGTTCATTCTTCTACTTTAGTAACAGCTGGAGTTTATTTGTTAATTCGTTTTAATATATTATTATTAAATACATTTTTTTTGAAGGTTTTATTATTATTATCAGGTTTAACAATGTTTATAGCTGGTATTTCAGCTAATTATGAGTTTGATTTAAAAAAAATTATTGCTTTATCTACTTTAAGACAATTAGGACTAATAATAAGAATTTTAAGAATAGGATTACCTGATTTAGCTTTTTTTCATTTATTGACTCATGCTATATTTAAGGCTTTATTATTTATATGTGCTGGAGTTATTATTCATATAATAAATGATATTCAAGATATTCGTTTTATGGGGGGAATTAGTTTTTATATCCCCCTAACTTCATTATGTATAAATATTTCTAATATGGCTTTATGTGGAATTCCATTTTTAGCTGGATTTTATTCTAAAGATTTAATTTTAGAATTAGTAAGATTTAGAAATTTAAATTTAAGAATTTTTTTTTTATATTATATTTCAACTGGTTTAACTATATTTTATAGATTTCGTTTGGTAATGTATTTAATGATTAATGATTATAATTTAATAAGAATTTATAATTTATATGATGAAGATTATGTTATATTAAAAAGAATATTTGTTTTATTATTTATAAGAATTATTAGAGGAAGTTTATTAAGATGAATAATTTTTCCTTATCCTTATATAATTTATCTTCCTTTTAATTTGAAAATAATAGTAATTTATGTAAGTTTAATTGGTGGAATTATAGGTTATATTATTAGAATTATGAAAATTTATTCTTTAAATAAATTTATTATAACTTATAATTTAAGAAATTTTTTATGTATAATATGATTTATACCTAACTTATCTACTTATGGGTTAACATATTATTTTCTTAATTTTGGTTATAAAATATTAAAAAATATTGATATAGGATGAAGTGAATATTATAGAGGGTTTGGTATAAAAAAAATTATAAAAAATTATTCTATAATCTATAGTATTTTTCAGATAAATAATTTTAAAATTTATTTATTTAGATTTATTATTTGAATAATATTAATTTTATTTATTTTATTATTAAATTAATAATTAGATTTAAATAGCTTATAAATTAGAGCATGATATTGAAGATATTAAGGAGATAAATATTATCTTTAAATATTTATAAAAAAAAATTTTTTATTATTACAATGAAAATGTAAAGTTTTAAATTTAAACTATATAAACAGAAATATTAATGGAATTTAACCACTAAAAATTAAGTTAGCAGCTTAATTTTAATCTTTATATTTCTATATGTTTTAATTGGAATAAAATATTCAATTTTATCATTAACAGTGATATACCTCTATTTGGTTTCAATTAATAAATAAGGAGTTTTCATAACTCTTTCTTTTAAGTCGAAATTAAATGCATAATTGCTTCTTATTTATTAAGATAAATTATATAATACAATATTTTTTGAATGCAAATCAAATGTTTTAAATAAACTATAATCCTAATTTGTTCAATTTAACATATTTTGATTTCATTCATGGTATAATCCAATTAATAAAATTAAAATAAAAAAAAATCTAATTTTTGTTCAAAAAATAAAATTTACTAATTTAAATAAAGGAATAATTGGGAAAATTAAAGCAATTTCAACATCAAAAATTAAAAAAATTACTGTAATTAAAAAAAAATGTAAAGAAAATGGAATTCGTGCAGATGATTTGGGGTCAAATCCGCATTCAAATGGGGAACATTTTTCTCGGTCTATATAAGTTTTTTTTGATAAAATAATGGATAAAAATATTATAATATTAGAAATAAATAAAATTACTAAAAAAATATTTATTATTAAAATGATTATTTATATTAAAAATTTTAAACTTTTTGATTGGAAGTCAAATATACTAAATATATTATATAAATAATTAATTTCCTCATCAATAGATTGAAATATAAAGGAATAATCAAACTACGTCTACAAAATGTCAATATCAAGCTGCTGCTTCAAATCCAAAATGATGATTACTTGAAAAATGGTTATTTAAATGTCGAATTAAGCAAATTAATAAAAATAATGTTCCAATGATTACATGTAAACCATGAAATCCTGTTGCTATAAAAAATGTTGACCCATAAATTCTATCTGCGATAGTAAAAGGAGCTTCAAAATATTCATATGCTTGTAAAATTGTGAAATAGATCCCTAATATAATTGTAATAAATAATCCTTGAGTTATTTGAGAATTATTATTTTCTATAATTGCATGATGAGCCCATGTTACAGAAATCCCTGATCTAATTAAAATAATAGTATTAAGTAAAGGAATTTGAAAGGGATTAAATGGTGTAATTCTAGTAGGAGGTCATATTGCTCCAATTTCAATATTAGGTGCAAGACTTCTATGAAAAAAAGCTCAAAAAAAAGAAATGAAAAAAAAAATTTCAGATACAATAAATAAAATTATACCTCAACGAAGTCCTTTGGTTACTAAAATAGTATGTTTTCCTTGATAAGTTCCCTCTCGACAAATATCTCGTCATCATTGATATATTGTTAAAATAATGACTAAATATCCTAAAATTAATAAGTTTATATTAAAATTATGGAATCATTTTACTATTCCTGTAACTAAAATTATAACTCCAATAGCCCCAGTTAAAGGTCATGGGCTATAATCTACTAAATGAAATGGATGATTAAAATTATTTTTCATTAATTTACTTCTCTAGAATATAAAGTTGATAAAATTGCAATAACATAAGATTGAATTACCGCAACTGCAGATTCTAGGACTAATAATAGAATTTGAATTAAAACTAACACTAAAATAAAATAAAATCTTAAAGAAGTTCCAGTATTTCTTAATAAAGTTATAAGTAAATGTCCTGCAATTATATTAGCTGTGAGTCGAACGGCTAAAGTTCCTGGTCGAATAATATTTCTAATAGATTCAATTAATACTATAAAAGGTATTAAGATTGATGGTGTTCCTTGAGGGATTATATGAATAAATATGTGTTGGGAATTATTAATTCATCCATAAATTATAAATCTTAATCATAATGGTAAAGAAATAGAAAGTGATAAAGTTAAATGACTTGTTCTAGTGAAAATATAAGGAAATAATCCTAAAAAATTATTAAATAAAATAAATGTAAATATAGAAATAAAAATAAAAGTTGATCCTTGAAAATAATTATTTTTTAGTAGAGTTTTAAATTCATTATGAAGTTTTATTAGGATAAAATTTCAAAAAAAAAAATGACGATTAGGGATTAATCAAAATGAATAAGGAATAAATATAATTCCTAAAATTGTTCTAATTCAATTAAAAGGAATATTGAATAAGTTTGTTGATGGATCAAAAATTGAAAATAAGTTTCTTATCATTTTCAATTAAAATTTTTAAATTTTATAATATTTAAGTTTGATTTATTATTATAATTATTTTTATAAATGTAATAATTTATAATATTAAAAATTAAATAAATAATTAAAAAAAAGAAAAAAGAAATTAATCAATTAATAGGTATTATTTGAGGTATAAAAGAATATTACAAATGTAATAATTTAAATTTGACATATTTATGTTATTTTTTAACTAATTCTTTAAATACAATCATTAGAAGTAAATGCTAATTTACTATAAAATGGTTTAAGAGACCAGTACTTGCTTTCAGTCATCTAATGAAGAAGAATAATTATTAATTCAATTAATAAAATTTTTAATTGAGATTCTTTCAATTACAATAGGTATAAAACTATGATTAGCTCCACAAATTTCTGAGCATTGTCCATAAAAAATTCCTGGTCGATTAATAAAAAAATTGGTTTGATTTAAACGTCCTGGGTTAGCATCTACTTTTACACCTAATGAAGGGATAGTTCATGAATGAATTACATCAGTAGCTGTAATAAGAATTCGAATTTGATTATTTATAGGTAAAACAATTCGATTATCAACATCTAATAAACGAAAATTATTAGATTGAAGATCATTAGAGGGGATTATATAAGAATCAAATTCAATATTATGAAAATCTGAATATTCATATCTTCAATATCATTGATGACCAATTGATTTTAAAGTAATTAAAGGATTATTTAATTCATCTAATAAATATAATAATCGTAATGAAGGTAATGCAATAAAAATTAAAGTGATTGCTGGTAAAATAGTTCAAATTAATTCAATTATTTGACCTTCTAAAAGAAATCGATTAATATACTTATTAAATAGTAATCTTATTATTAAATAACCAACTAAAATTGTAATTATAATTAAAATAATTAGTGTATGATCATGAAAAAAAATAATTTGTTCTATTAAAGGTGATGCTCTATTTTGTAAATTAAGGTTAGATCATGTTGCCATTTCTAAAAAAAGGATAATCCTTTATAAATGGGGTTTAAATCCATTACATATAGTCTGCCATATTAGAATAAATTACTTAAAATAGGGAGTTCATTATATGAATGTTCTGCAGGAGGTAAATTTTGATATCATTCAATAGAGGAAGATAAATTTAAAGTAAATAAAGCGATTCGTTGATTAATTATAGATTCTCAAATAATAATTAATATTAATATTACAGCTAATAAAGAAATATAAGATCCTAATGATGAAATGATATTTCAAGAAATATATGAATCAGGATAATCTGAATATCGTCGAGGTATTCCTGCTAATCCTAAAAAATGTTGGGGAAAAAAAGTTAAATTTACTCCAATAAATATAATAAAAAATTGAATTTTTAGTAAATAAGGATTTAAAGATAATCCTGTAAATAATGGATATCAATGAATAAATCCCCCTAAAATTGCAAATACAGCTCCTATAGAAAGAACATAATGAAAATGGGCTACTACATAATAAGTATCATGAAGAGTAATATCAATTGAAGAATTAGATAAAATTACCCCTGTTAATCCTCCAACAGTAAATAAAAATACAAATCCTAATCTTCATAAAATTGAAGGTGAGTAATTAATTTGTGTTCCATGGAATGTAGCTAATCAACTAAAAATTTTAATTCCTGTTGGAACTGCAATAATTATAGTTGCTGAAGTAAAATAAGCTCGAGTATCAATATCTATACCAACAGTAAATATATGATGAGCTCATACAATAAATCCTAATAATCCAATAGCTAATATTGCATAAATTATCCCTAAACATCCAAAAGTTTCTTTTTTACCACTTTCTTGTGAAATAATATGAGAAATTATACCAAATCCTGGAAGAATTAAAATATATACTTCTGGATGACCAAAAAATCAAAATAAGTGTTGATATAAAATTGGGTCTCCTCCTCCTGCAGGATCAAAGAAAGAAGTATTTAAATTACGATCAGTTAATAATATAGTAATAGCTCCTGCTAAAACAGGTAATGATAATAATAATAAAAATGCTGTAATACCAACCGCTCAAATAAATAAAGGTATTTGATCAAATGATAAATTATTTAGTCGTATATTGATAATTGTAGTAATAAAATTAATAGCTCCTAGAATTGAAGAAATACCAGCTAAATGTAAAGAAAAAATGGCAAGATCTACTGATCTTCCTCCATGAGCGATATTGGATGAAAGGGGGGGGTAAACCGTTCATCCAGTTCCAGCTCCATTTTCTACAATTCTTCTCGAAATTAATAAAGTTAATGATGGGGGTAAAAGTCAAAAACTTATATTATTTATTCGAGGGAATGCTATATCAGGAGCTCCTAATATTAAAGGTACAAGTCAATTTCCAAATCCTCCAATTATAATAGGTATAACTATAAAAAAAATTATAATAAAAGCATGAGCTGTAACAATAGTATTATAAATTTGATCATCTCCAATTAGAGATCCTGGAGTTCCTAATTCTGCACGAATTAATAAACTTAAAGAAGTTCCTACTATCCCTGCTCAAATACCAAAAATAAAATATAATGTTCCAATATCTTTATGATTTGTTGAATAAAGTCATTTTCGCTAAAAATAAAATGGCTGAGTAAAAGCGATAAATTGTAAATTTATTAACGAGATAAATATCTCTTTTATTAAGCTTTATATTCAATAATGATATAAAATTGCAAATTTTAAGGAGTAGAAAATTCTATTAAGGCTTAAAGAATATTTCTTTATAAATAATTTTGAAGATTATTAGTTTAAATTAACTTAAAACCTTAATAAAAAAAAAAAGTACTAAAAATTATTCCTCTGATAGAAATGAATGAAAATAAATTAATTATTATGAAATAATTATTTTTAATAAAAATTTTAAATCATTTTATTTTTAAATAATTAAATATAAAAGCAGAATAAATAATACGAATATAAAAAAATAATATAATTAAACTTATTATAATAAAAATAAAAGCTAATAAATATATTTTATTATTAATTATAAAATTAATAATAATTCATTTAGGGAAAAATCCAATGAATGGGGGTAATCCACCTAAAGAAAGAAAATTAATTAATAAATTAATTTTAATAAAAAAATTTATATTATTAATAAATAATTGATTTATAAAATATATATTTAAAATATAAAATATAAAACATATAATTCTAATTAAAAATGAATATATAAATAAATAAAAAAATCATAAATTTTCTCTAATTATAATTGCATAAATTATTCAACCTAAATTATTAATTGAAGAAAAAGCTATTAATTTTCGTAATGAAGTTTGATTAAGACCTCCAATAGCTCCAATAATAATATTTATAATAATAATAAATAATATAAAATTTATATTAAAATAATAAGATAAAAGAATTATAGGGGTAATTTTTTGTCAAGTTATTAAAATAAATCTATTAAATCATGATAATTCTTCAATAACATTGGGGAATCAAAAATGAAAGGGGGTTCTTCCTATTTTTATTAATAATGATGAATTTATTATAATAGAAATAAAATTATTTATTTCAAAATTTTTTATTAAAATTATTTTAATTAAAATTACAAATAATAGATTAATAGAGGCAATTGATTGTGTTAAAAAATATTTTAATGATGCTTCAGTAGATAATAAATTATTTGAGTTAGAAATTAGGGGGATAAATCTTAGTAAATTAATTTCTAACCCAATTCAACATCCAAATCATGAATTTGAAGAAATAGAAATTAATGTACTAAATATTAAAATGAATAAGAAAAATATTTTATTTGAATTAAAAAAAAAAATTTAAATTAGAATATAAATTCTTCGTAGAAATAAAATTTCAATATATATATATATTATATTTTAGTGTAAGATGCACAATAGTTTTTGATACTATTAGATATAGTTTAATTCTATAAAATATAATAAAGGTAAAATATATTTACTTAATTTATCCTATCAGAATAATCCTTTAATCAGGCACTTTATTTTTAAAAAAAAGGATTTTCCTTTATAGTTGGGGTATGAACCCAAAAGCTTATTTTAGCTTATTTTTAA